GCAAAAGCAATGTCTCCTTGCATAATATGGATTCCAAACATTCATGATCTGCATGTGAATGAGTCGAATTACTTATCCCTCGGTCTATTAGAGAACTATCTCTCCAGGGATTGTGAAAGATGTTCCACTGGAAAGATTCTTGTTATTGCTTCGACTCATATTCCCCAAAAAGTGGATCCCGCTCTAATAGCTCCGAATAAATTAAATACATGCATTAAGATACGAAGGCTTCTTCTTCCACAACAACGAAAGCACTTTTTCATTCTTTCATATACTAGGGGATTTCACTTGGAAAAGAAGATGTTCCATACTAACGGATTCGGGTCCATAACCATGGGTTCCGATGCGCGAGATCTTGTAGCACTTATCAATGAGGCCCTATCAATTAGTATTACACAGAAGAAATCCATTATAGAAACTAATACAATTAGATCAGCTCTTCATAGAAAAACTTGGGATTTTCGATCCCAGATAAGATCGGTTCAGGATCATGGGATCCTTTTCTATCAGATAGGAAGGGCTGTTACACAAAATGTACTTCTAAGTAATTGCCCCATAGATCCTATATCTATCTATATGAAGAAGAAATCATGTAAGGGAGGGGATTCTTATTTGTACAAATGGTACTTCGAACTTGGAACGAGCATGAAGAAATTCACGATACTTCTTTATCTTTTGAGTTGTTCTGCCGGATCGGTCGCTCAAGATCTTTGGTCTTCATCCAGACACGATGAAAAAAATTGGATCACTTCTTATGGATTCGTTGAGAATGATTCTGATCTAGTCCATGGCCTATTACTATTATTACTATTAGAAGTAGAAGGCGCTCTGGCGGGATCCTCACGGACAGAAAAATATTGCAGTCAGTTTGATAATAATCGAGTGACATTACTTCTTCGGTCCGAACCAAGGAATCAGTTAGATATGATGCAAAATGGATCTTGTTCTATCGTTGATCAGAGATTTCTATATGAAAAATACGAATCGGAGTTTGAAGAAGGGGAAGGGGCCCTTGATCCGCAACAGATAGAGGAGGATTTCTTCAATCACATAGTTTGGGCTCCTAGAATATGGCGCCCTTGTGGCAATCTATTTGATTGTATCGAAAGGCCCACGGAATTGGGATTTCCCTATTGGACTGGGTCATTTCGGGGCAAATGGATCATTTATCATAAAGAGGATGAGCTTCAAGAGAATGATTCGGAGTTCTTGCAGAGCGGAACCGTGCAGTACCAGACACGAGATAGATCTTCCAAAGAACAAGGCTTTTTTCGAACAAGCCAATTCATTTGGGACCCTGCGGATCCATTCTTTTCCCTATTCAAAGATCAGCCCTCTGTCTCTGTGTTTTCACGTCGAGAGTTCTTTGCAGATGAAGAGATGTCAAAGGGACTTATTGCTTCCCAAACAAATCCTCCTACATCTATATATAAACGCTGGTTCATCAAGAATACGCAAGAAAAGCACTTCGAATTGTTGATTCATCGCCAGAGATGGTTTAGAACCAATAGTTCATTATCTAATGGATCTTTCCGTTCTAATACTCTATCCGAGAGTTATCAGTATTTATCAAATCTGTTCCTATCTAACGGAACGCTATTGGATCAAATGACAAAGACATTGTTGAGAAAGAGATGGCTTTTCCCGGATGAAATGAAACATTTGATTCATGTAACAGGAGAAAGATTCCCCATTCCTTAGCCGTAAAGATATGTGCCCATGAAAAGGGGATGGAGTGGAACAGAATTGGCCGGATGGTAGAGTCGTGGAAACACTTGTTTCTTCCATCTTTTTGGCCTTAGCTCCATGGAACAATATGCTACTGCTGAAACATGGAAGAATTGAAATCTTAGATCACTATGTGTGGATGATATGAACTGCCTAAACAAGAATTCTTGAACGGCGAAAGAGCCTATTACTCGCTACATCAAACAATTTCTACTAATGAAACCATGTAAATCCATCGGAAAATACGCATGTCCGCTGAAATGGTTGTTGCTATCTGCTCCAATAACGAATCATTGGTTTCATTGAATAACTAAAGAAGATAGATAGACCTTTCTCTTCGTCTCAGGTCGATGGATCTCCTCAATTGGAAGATCTCCCATATGGATAATACACATTCCAGTTGACCGAGCCTAATTCTAATTGCTTTGTTCCGAAGCAAAGATATCCACGGAGGCGGGTTCGTCCTATTCAGATATTCACGACCAAGAGGTACGATCCTCTTTCGGATAGGCCCTGAAAGGAGAAGGAAGGCTGGAATGCCAACAGACGTCTGTCTATTCTCTAATTCACCCGACCCGATAGTACCCATTTTGAGAACGTCCAGTGCCAAAGTCACTGAATGGGTAAGTCGCCAATCCCTAATGTAATGTACTTTCTTTGCTGGGTTACGGGTACTGGTGGGTATTTTACCAGAGGTTTCTATCAATCTACCTTGTGCGATTCCTGTTGAATCCTATACTCGGGGGGTGCGCGCAGGGCGGACGATTTCCAA